TGGATTCTGCCCTTCGAAAAGGTACATCCGCTCTAACAATCCCGTCGCCGTCTACCAAAACGACTGGAAATGTTTCAAAAAAAGTGGGCATACGACGTACAAAAAGCTCACGCCCTTCTTTATCTCTAAAGATAGGATGTCCTAACCATCCTACCGCTATTCCATCTCCGTTATCCATTGAGCCTGCCCTAAATAATCCTCCTTTTGCCGGATTATTGCCGATATAATCATAAAAAGCTAATTTTTCAGGAATTTTAGACCAGACTTCTGATAAACTTTGATTTTCGGCTAGCCCGGCGCTAACTCTTCGATATATCTCTTGCTGGAAATAACCCTGATCCCATTGATAACGAGTGGGACCAAACAATTCGATGGGAGTAGTTGCTGAACCATACCACATAGTTCCAGCAACAACAAAAGCTGCAAAAAAGACAGCCGCGATACTACTGGAGAGTACAGTTTCAATATTTCCCATACGTAACCCTTTGTATAGACGTTGTGGCGGTCGAACGCTAAGATGGAATAGACCCGCTAATATGCCCAGTGTACCTGCTGCAATATGATGAGAAGCTATTCCTCCCGGAACAAAAGGATCAAAACCTTCCACGCCCCACGACGGATTTACAGGCTGTACTCTTCCCGTCAGTCCATAAGGATCGGACACCCATATTCCAGGGCCGTACAGACCTGTTACATGAAATGCACCAAAACCAAAGCAAGCCACCCCGGAGAGAAATAAATGAATTCCAAAGATCTTGGGCAAATCCAAAGAGGGTTTTCCTGTACGTTCATCAGAAAATATTTCTAGATCCCAATAGACCCAATGCCAGATAGCTGCCAAAAAGCATAAGCCAGAAAACACAATATGTGCCCCAGCTACACCTTCGTAACTCCAAATCCCCGGATTCGTTACAGTTCCTCCTGTGATACTCCAACCCCCCCACGAATTGGTTATTCCTAAACGAGTCATGAAGGGTATAACGAACATACCCTGTCTCCACATCGGATCAAGAATAGGGTCAGAAGGATCAAAAACTGCTAATTCATACAAAGCCATCGAGCCCGCCCAACCAGCAACCAGAGCTGTATGCATTATATGAACGGAAAGCAACCGGCCGGGATCATTCAATACAACGGTATGAACACGATACCAAGGCAAACCCATGGAAAATACCCCTTTATCGAAGAAAAATAGACACTACGTAACTTTATTGCATTGGAAAGGTTATACTATGACTATCCTATAGACTTCCCCTGTTCAGTAGATTACTTCCTAACAAGGGTTAGGATTCTATATTCTATTCGTAATAATGGAAGAATTCGGTTCGTAAGAACAAAGAGAAGCAGATTTATTCTATACTCGATAAGTACCAATATGCAATGGTGGATTGATACCATTTTCTATGAGTAAATGTGTCCATCCTTCATTTATCATTAGAAGGATCTATTCGTAAAAATTTTCCTTTATTTATTTTGTATTTCTTTATAAATTTTTCTAATCTATGGATAAAATAAAAAAGTCAATATTATAAAGACAATAAAACCATATTGTTACGTTTCCACATCAAAGTGAAATATAGTATTTAATTCCTTTTTTCTTTCAATCCATGCCTATTGGTGTTCCAAAAGTACCCTTCCGAAGTCCTGGAGAGGAAGATGCATCTTGGGTTGACGTATAGTGCGACTTGTCAGATATATTGGGTCATATGGAATTTCCCCGTTCTCTCCCCCGACCGAGATATCCTCTGTTTCGCCCAAGAAAGATAAATTGAATCATCGAAAAATTGGAGCGTGAACTGCAATTAAATGCATTATTTGGGGGAATTCATAGAATTATATCAATTAGAATAATTTATGGTTGGCTTTGGCTGGACGAAAAAAATGAGGTATCCAGACTCCGTTTAGAAAAACCCAATTGGTAATATATTTATGATTACTACGTGTATCATAAATGATTATTTGTAAAGTCATAACAACAAGAAATGGTGAGGGGAAGATTTGTCCTATATGTGCAAATGAAAATCGGGCGGATCTTTACCCGGAGTAGAGCATAAACCTAAAAAGATGAAAGAGGCCCATTCAGGAACAAGAAAATATCATCGCGATTTGGATTGAATTTCGATGAAAGAATACATCAATGAGAAGTAAATGAGAAGTAAATGAGAAGTCAATTCGATAAGTTTATTTACCCCTTTTTTTATATTATCAAAGAAGAAATCAAAATGCATCTTTTTTGAAAAATGGAAGAAAAAGTAAAAAGGTAGAAAAACTCGAAAAATAAAAGAAAGAGGGCTGGAATCTATACATTGATTCTTTTCTTCGCTATTTTTTTTGAACCGTATGCATCAAAAGGTGCATGTACGGTTCCTAAGGGATACAATTTTACCCTACTCAACCGACTTTATCGAGAAAGATTACTTTTTTTAGGCCAAGAGGTTGATAGCGAGATCTCGAATCAACTTATTGGTCTTATGGTATATCTCAGTATCGAGGATGAGACCAAAGATCTTTATTTGTTTATAAACTCCCCTGGCGGATGGGTAATACCCGGAGTAGCCATTTATGATACTATGCAATTTGTACGACCAGAAGTCCATACAATATGCATGGGATTGGCCGCGTCAATGGGATCTTTTATTCTTGTTGGAGGAGAAATTACCAAACGTCTAGCATTCCCTCACGCTTGGCGCCAATGAAGTTTTTTTATTTGAGAGAAAAAAGAAAACTATGCCTTCGCCATATGAATATTAAGTAATAATAGCATGGCACTTCGAATTCGATATGAATTTTTTTTTATTTTTCAAAAGATTTGATTATGTATCGAGAGAGTAGTATGAGATAAAAGATATTTCCGACTTTCTCTTATCTATCGGAAGTCCAATTCAGCGTCACAAACTTATTTGTTTTCACACCGATGGGCTCTTAACAATATTTAAGTTATAAAAAAAGAGTGCGAAAAAAACCAAATTTTATTTTTTGGTTAGCTCAAAAAGACACTTTGGGATTGCTGAATCAAAGACAAAAAAAAGAATCCATTTTAAAATAGAAAGCAGCGGAGCCATCATAGTATTTTTGAACTTCTCCGAAAAAAAAAAGAAGGGTGGCATTTTGATCGTTTACCCATCTGGGGTTGATAGATTCTATTTTTATCTTTCTTGAACGGGAAAGTAGGGGTTAATTTCATTATAGAGCCGTATGCAATGCATAAAAGATAATGCCCGTACGGTTGTTCAATTCTATCCTTTTTCCTATTTTTCTTTATCTTTCTTTTCTTTCATCACACCAGATAGAACTATTATCAGGGTAATGATCCATCAACCTGCTAGTTCTTTTTATGAAGCACAAACGGGAGAATTTATCCTGGAAGCGGAAGAACTGCTGAAACTACGCGAAACCCTCACAAAGGTTTATGTACAAAGGACGGGCAAACCTTTATGGGTTGTATCTGAAGACATGGAAAGAGATGTTTTTATGTCAGCAACAGAAGCCCGAGCTTATGGAATTGTTGATCTTGTAGCAGTTGAATGAAAAAATGGATTTTGTGAAAATCAGTGATTTGATATTTTATCTATGAGTTGACTATATAAATATTAAATAAAAAAAAATCCGGTTAGGATCAATCTAAACCAGCCCATTATGTATATGACTCAACATGCCAACTATTAAACAACTTATTAGAAATACAAGACAGCCCATTCGAAATGTCACGAAATCCCCCGCTCTTCGGGGGTGCCCTCAGCGTCGAGGAACATGTACTAGGGTGTATGTGCGACTCGTTTAGATCATGAGCTGACACAAAAAAGCCAAGAAAACCGCTTCCAGTATGAATGATCAGTACCAGTGAATAGGATAGAATGGAAGAAGGGACTCCATTCACTATCTAAAAATAAGCAAATCTATCCTTCTATTGTGTAGAAAGTTTATGGTTTCCATTGGTGCAAATCCAATCACCTGAATTTAAGATGAGAAACAATTCTCCATTGGTAGCAAATGGTTATCCATTAAGCGGAAAAATCTTATTGAAATTCAAAAAAAAAACAGAAAAATGAAGTTATCGCTCGGTCAAGAACGGAGTACGAGGGTCAGCTACCCAGCAAACTTTCATAATTAAATACCGTTACTGTATAGGTGGATCTCTTTGTGAAAGACCTATTACTGGATAATTCATGGGTAGAGCCAAAGAGTGTGGTGTGAACTATACAAGTTACCAATAACATTGATGAAATATTAAATGAAGCCAAAGGCTCCGGTGTATAGAGAAGACCTCGCCGTTTAAGAAGTAACCATAGAAACGAGGAAACCCACTATTTATTTATTGATTTAATTTCTATTTCTTTTTTTTGATTAGATTTTTGACACCTAGCAAAAGAAATTTTCCTATTTCTTTCATATTTCGCAGTAAAATACCAAAAAATCGTGGTCGGGAAGGTTATAGTAGCCAAAGCCATTGGAATTTTTATTTTATACATTGGAAAAATCCGTTTGGTTATTAGTTATTAATAGGCCAAGACGGGAAAAATAATAACTGAAAGAAAAAACTCAATTAGTTATTTGTCAAAATTTTATTTATTCAATGACTAGAGTTAAACGCGGATATATAGCCCGAAAACGTAGAACAAAAATTCGTTTATTTGCATCAAGTTTTCGAGGGTCTCATTCAAGACTTACTCGAACGATTACTCAACAGAAAATAAGAGCTTTGGTTTCGGCTCGTCGGGATAGGGATAAGCAAAAGAGAAATTTTCGTCGTTTGTGGATCACTCGGATAAACGCAGTAATTCGAGAAAAGGGAGTATCCTATAGTTATAGTAAATTAATACATGATTTATATAAGAGGCAGTTGCTTCTTAATCGTAAAATACTGGCACAAATAGCTATATCAAATAGGAATTGTCTTTATATGATTTCCAACGAAATCAGAGAAAAAGTGGATTGGAAAGAATACACCGAAATAATTTAAATGGGGTTCCCCGGAGAATGAACTCCGGGAGGGTGGAGTT